TATTTTGTACATTTCAATTTGAATTAGGAACTCCGCGTACAAGTGGTAAGTCATTAACTACATATACACATACGGTCATATATGTATTACCATTAGGTATTACAAATTACAATAAAATTACAATAACGAATACAGAAAGAGGAGTTTTTAAAATGCGAGATCTAAAAACATATCTCTCCGTGGCACCGGTAGTAAGTACTCTATGGTTCGGGTCTTTAGCAGGTTTATTGATAGAGATCAATCGTTTTTTTCCGGATGCGTTGATATTCCCCTTTTTTTCATTCTAGCTATTGATATGGGAAGGGGGAAGAAGATTAGAGATACAATCAAATATCTGTAACTAATCCCTACCCCTCCCTCCTTTTTTTCTTTGTTTTTTCTTTTTTTCTTTTTTTACTTATTCTTTCTAAAAAAAAAAAAAAACAAAGAAAAAGCGGTTTCACCCTCAGTGAAACTATGAACTCGGGCTCAGGCTCAAATTAAATTAATATTAATAATAGAACGGAAATGCGGTGGTTGGGGCAACAATATCATACAAGATACTTAACTGAAAATGAAATACTGGACGGCAATTGGCAATTAAAAATTATAAATATAGTTAGAAATCATTATATTACTTATTATTTATTACTATATTGATTGCAACAAAATATTTATTTCATAATTTGATTTCGAGTTACCTGCTTCTATTTTTGTGTCCTTTCTTCTTCCTTGCTTCGGGTCGGAAAATTAAAGAATTGAGTGAATCAAAAACCAAAGGAGGTTCATGGCTAAGGGTAAAGATGTCCGAGTAACGGTTATTTTGGAATGTACCAGTTGTGTTCGAAATCGTGTTAATAAGGAATCAATGGGCATTTCCAGATATATTACTCAAAAGAATCGACACAATACGCCTAGTCGATTGGAATTGAGAAAATTCTGTCCCTGTTGTTACAAACATACGATTCATGGGGAGATAAAGAAATAGATCGAACCGATCGCTCGTGTGTCAGTCTTCCAAGGAAGATGAAAAATTACATATTATATATAACAATATATATATATAATTTATTTTTTAATTTATTTAAATAGAAACAAATAAATATAAACAAACCAAATCCTATTTCGATCGGATCAAAGATGATATAGAATTAAGAAATAGGATTGGGATTTTCAGGATAAGGAATAAACAAACCATGGATAAATCCAAGCGAATCTTTCTTAAATCTAAGCGATCTTTTCGTAGGCGTTTGCCTCCGATCCAATCGGGGGATCGAATTGATTATAGAAACATGAGTTTAATTAGTCGATTTATTAGCGAACAAGGAAAAATATTATCTAGACGGGTGAATAGATTGACCTTAAAACAACAACGATTAATTACTATTGCTATAAAACAAGCTCGTATTTTATCTCCGTTACCTTTTCTTAATAATGAGAAACAATTTGAAAGAAGCGAGTCAACCGCTAGAGCTGCTGGTCTTAGAACCAGAAAAAAATAGGTTGACTCTTCAATTGAATTGAATCAAAATAAAATTCCAATCCAAACTCAAATGCGGATTGACTTTTTTTTTTTTGTTCGAAAAATCGTAAAATCGAAATGTCCTGTCGTAAGAAAAAAAATGGGAGAAGAGGAATAAATCTTTTTTATTTAACGTCTTTCTTCATTTTGATGACTTTATCATATTTTATCATACTAATTTCTACTCTACCTTCCCAGAGTTCATTCTCCAGGGAACTCCATTTAAACTATTCCAACGGATTCCTTCCAATCTCTTTATTTTATGATCTCATTGGAAATCATATAAAGACAACTCTTATTTAATATAGCTATTTGTGCAAGTATTTTACGATTAAGAAGTAACTGTCTCTTGTACAGATTGTGTATAAATTTACTATAACTGAAGTATACTTTATTCTCGCGAATTACTGCATTTATCCGAGTGATCCACAACCGACGAAAATCTCTCTTTTGTCTACCTCTATCCCGATGAGCCGAAACCAAAGCTCTTATTTTCTGTTGAGTAATAGTACGAGTAAGTCTTGAATGAGCCCCTCGAAAGGTTGATGCAAATAAACGAATTTTTGTTCTACGTCTTCGAGCTATATACCCTCGTTTAATTCTGGTCATTGAATAAATGAAACTTTGATGAATAACTAATCGATTTCCTTTCTTTCAGTTATTCCCTTCCCGTATCCTAGTCTATTAATAACAAAACGGATTCTTCCAATGTATAAAATTTTAATTCCAATGGCTTTTGCTACTATAACCTTCCCGACCACGATTTTTTTTTTTTTTTTTTCTAGGTGAAATGCCTAGAAAAAATTGTATTGATATTAGGTATCAAAAACACATAAAAGTAGTAAATATAAATAGTGGGTTCCATCGTTTCTATGGTTACTTCTTAAACGGTGAGGTCCTCTCTATACACCGGAGCCCTTCTTTCATTTAATCAATGTTATTGTTAACTTGTACAGTTCACACTCTTTGGCTCTACCCATAATTATCCAGTACGAGGTCTTTCACAATGAGATCTACTTATACAGTAACGGTATTTAATTATGAAGATTAGCTGAGTAGCTGACCCTGTTAGTCCGTTCTTGCAAGAGTAAGGCATAATTTTTCTGCTTTTTAAAATAGTATTTCCCCTGCTTAATGGATATCATTTGCTATCAATGGAGAATTCTTTCTCATCTTAAATTTAAAACGGAGTTGATTGGATTTGCACCAACGGAAACCATACATTTGATACCACAATAGAAGGATAGATCTTTTTTATTTTTAGATATTGAATGGAGTTCTTCCATTCTAGTCTATTCACTGGTACTGATCGTTGATACTGGATCAATTGTTTTCTTTCTTTTGTCCTAGCCCATGATCTGAACGAGTCGCACATACACCCTAGTACATGTTCCTCGTCGCTGAGGACATCCCCCAAGAGCGGGGGATTTCGTGACATTTCTGATTGGCTGTCTTGTGTTTCTAATAAGTTGTTTAATAGTTGGCATATTGAATCATATACATAATGGGCTGGTTTAGATCGATCTTAACCGGATGATTATGAATTATTTTATTTCTATATTAATAGATTAATGAATAGAATATTAAATCCGGTAAGAAGATAAAATCTCAAATCACCAATTCGTCTGAAATTTTTGTTATTTTTTCTTTTTTATTCAGTCGCTACAAGATCAACAATTCCATGAGCTTGGGCTTCTGTTGCTGACATAAAAACATCTCTTTCCATATCTTCGGATACAACCCATAAGGGTTTGCCTGTCCTTTGTACATAAACCCTTGTGATGGTTTCGCGCAGCTTCAAAAGTTCTTCCGCTTCCAAGATAAATTCTCCCGTCTGTGCCTCATAAAAAGAACTAGCAGGTTGATGGATCATTACCCTGATGATATAACATAATAAATGTTTATTCTATCTCGCATGATGATAAGGTGGAATAATAAAATATATAATTGAACAACCGTACAGGCATCTTTTACGCATTGCATACGGCTCTATAATGGAATTCGTTTTTACCTTACTTAAATATCAAATAAATTAAATATAGGGTCTATCAGACTCGGGTTGGTAAATGATCCAATAACCACCCTTCTTTTTGTTTTTGGAGTAGTTCAAAAATACTATGATGGCTCCGTTGCTTTATATATTTATTTCGTCTGTTATTTAGCAATCCCAAAGTTTCTTTTTTTTTTTTTTTTTCAAATAAAAAAACAAGATTTTTTTTATTTTCATATTCTTTCATAACCTAAATATTGTTAAGAGCCTCCCGGCGTGAAAACAAAAAAGTTTGTGACGCTGAAATAGGCCTCCCGATAGATTAGATAAAATCGGAAATACCTTTTATCTCATACTACTCTTTCGATACATAATTTAAGGGTTAAAAAAATTTATCATATCGAATTCGAAGTGCCATGCTATTATTACTTAATATTCATATTTCATATAGCGCGAAGGCATAGTCTTCTTTTTTCTCTCAAATCAAATAAAAAACTCATTGGCGCCAAGCGTGAGGGAATGCTAGACGTTTGGTAATTTCTCCTCCGACCAGAATAAAAGATCCCATTGAAGCGGCTAATCCCATGCATATTGTCTGTATATCTGGTCGCACAAATTGCATAGTATCATAAATAGCTACTCCGGGTATTACCCATCCGCCAGGAGAATTTATAAAGAAATATAGATCTTTGGTATCATCCTCTATACTGAGATATACCATAAGACCAATAAGTTGATTCGAGATCTCGTTATCAACCCCTTGGCCTAAAAAAAGTAATCGTTCTCGATAAAGTCGGTTGATTGGGATAAAGTTGTATCCCTTAGAAACCGTACATGCACCTTTTGATGCATACGGTTCAACAAAAATAACGAAAAAAAAAAGAATCAATGTGTAGATGTAGATTCTAGCGCTTTCTTTTATTTTTTTTTTTTTTTTTTTCATACCAGGCTTTTAACTTATAAAAAGGGGCTTTTCTTTCATTTTTCAAAAAAGATGGGTTTTGGCCTGTTTTGTTTATCTATAAAAAAAAATTACTAAATTTATCTAACTAACTTTTCATTGATGTATTGTTTCATCGAGATACAATCTCAATCGCGATGTAATTTTCTTGTTCCTGAATGGGCTTCTTCAATTTTTTTAGGTTTATGCTCTACTCCGAGTAAAGATCCGCCCGATTTGGATTTGCACATATATGACAAATGCCCCAATACCACGTCCTTTTGCTACGACTTCCTTTTTACAATTTATTTCATGTCTTACAACAGATATTCAATGCATTCATCATATTACTCGATTGATTAACAGTTTGAGATCACTTCTATTATAAATATATAAAGAAATAGAATATGATAGAAATAGTAATCATAAATAGATTTTTTACCGGTTTTTTTCTAAACGGAGCCTGGATACTTCATTTTATTGGCCTAACCAAGATAACCATAAATTATTCTAATTGATAATATTAATCTGTATACCCTCCCGAAAAAATGGATCTAATTGAACTTCACGCTCCAAATTTTTGATAATTCAATCAATCTTTCTTGGGCGAAGGGGAGGATATCTCGATCGGGGAAGAGAATGGGGAAATACCATATGACCCAATATATCTGACAAGTCGCACTATATGTCAATCCACAATGCATCTTCCTCTCCAGGACTTCGAAAAGGTACTCTTGGAACACCAATAGGCATTAAATAAAAGAAAAATTAAGTACTATATCTCACTTTGATGTGAAAGCGTAACAATGGATTTAGTGTCCTACTAATATTGGCCTTTATCATATTTTATCCATAGATTGACTAAGTTTATAAAAAAAGATAAAGAAGACAAAATGAATAAAGGAAAATTATTACAAATAAGTCCTTTGAATGATGAACAAATATATATATGCATTCACTCATATAAAATGGTATCAACTCCCCTACCATTGCGTATTGGTACTTATCGGGTGTAGAATAGATCTGCTTCTTTTTGTTCCTACGAACAAAATAGTTTCATTATTACTAAAAGTAATTGAAAAGAATCAAACAAATCAAAGAAATATTAATTCTTTCCCCAAGATAATCCACTAAAAAGAGGGTCCACAGCATAGTTTTTTCCAATGCAATAAAGTTACATTGTGTCTATTTTTCATTGATAAAGGGGTATTTCCATGGGTTTGCCTTGGTATCGTGTTCATACCGTCGTATTGAATGATCCCGGTCGTTTGATTTCTGTCCATATAATGCATACAGCTCTGGTTGCTGGTTGGGCCGGTTCGATGGCTCTATACGAATTAGCAGTTTTTGATCCTTCTGATCCTGTTCTTGATCCAATGTGGAGACAGGGTATGTTCGTTATACCCTTCATGACTCGTTTAGGAATAACCAATTCATGGGGCGGTTGGAGTATCACAGGGGGTACTGTAACGAATCCGGGTATTTGGAGTTACGAAGGTGTGGCCGGGGCACATATTGTGTTTTCGGGCTTGTGCTTTTTGGCAGCTATCTGGCATTGGGTGTATTGGGATCTAGAAATATTTACTGATGAACGTACAGGAAAACCCTCTTTGGATTTGCCTAAGATCTTTGGAATTCATTTATTTCTATCAGGGGTGGCTTGCTTTGGTTTTGGTGCATTTCATGTAACAGGATTGTATGGTCCTGGAATATGGGTGTCCGATCCTTATGGACTAACTGGAAGGGTACAATCCGTAAATCCAGCGTGGGGTGTGGAGGGTTTTGATCCTTTTGTTCCGGGAGGAATAGCCTCTCATCATATTGCAGCAGGGACCTTGGGCATATTGGCGGGTCTATTCCATCTTAGTGTACGTCCACCTCAACGCCTATACAAAGGATTACGTATGGGAAATATTGAAACCGTCCTTTCCAGTAGTATTGCTGCTGTCTTTTTTGCCGCTTTTGTAGTTGCTGGAACTATGTGGTATGGTTCAGCAACTACCCCGATTGAATTATTTGGTCCCACTCGTTATCAATGGGATCAAGGATACTTCCAACAAGAAATATATCGAAGAATTGGTGCTGGGTTGGCTGAAAATCAAAGTTTATCTGAAGCTTGGTCTAAAATTCCCGAAAAACTAGCTTTTTATGATTACATCGGCAATAATCCGGCAAAGGGGGGGTTATTCAGAGCGGGCTCAATGGACAACGGGGATGGAATAGCTGTTGGGTGGTTAGGACATCCTATCTTTAGAGATAAAGAGGGGCGCGAACTTTTTGTACGTCGTATGCCTACTTTTTTTGAAACATTTCCGGTTGTTTTGGTAGACGGAGACGGAATTGTTAGAGCCGATGTTCCTTTTAGAAGGGCGGAATCTAAATATAGTGTCGAACAAGTAGGTGTAACTGTCGAGTTCTATGGCGGCGAACTCAACGGAGTCAGTTATAGCGATCCCGCTACTGTGAAAAAATATGCTAGACGTGCTCAATTGGGTGAGATTTTTGAATTAGATCGTGCTACTTTGAAATCCGATGGTGTTTTTCGTAGCAGTCCACGGGGTTGGTTTACTTTTGGACATGCTTCGTTTGCTTTGCTCTTCTTCTTCGGACACATTTGGCATGGTGCTAGAACCTTGTTTCGAGATGTTTTTGCTGGTATTGATCCAGATTTAGATGCTCAAGTGGAATTTGGAGCATTCCAAAAACTTGGAGATCCAACTACAAGAAGACAAGTAGTCTGATACAATATGCTTTGTTACTTGTTACTTTTCATTTTTATTTTCTTTTTGTGATTTTTAGATGGGGTACCAGATAAATCTTGATTTGAATCACTGCCTTTTCTTTGACTCTTGTTCTTTATTTATCCGGGAGGCGATCCCAAATAAACAGGTATGGAAGCTATAATTGTAAACCACGATCGAATCTATGGAAGCATTGGTTTATACATTCCTTTTAGTCTCAACTCTAGGAATAATTTTTTTCGCTATCTTTTTTCGAGACCCGCCTAAAGTTCCAACTAAAAAGGTGAAATGATTTGTCATTATCTCAATTGAAGTACGGATCCTCCCAATATTGGGAGGATCCGTACTTCAACTAGTCCCCGTGTTCCTCGAATGGATCTCTTAGTTGTTGAGAGGGTTGCCCAAAAGCAGTATATAAGGCGTACCCAGTAAAACTTACAAGTAAACCAGATAAAAAGATGGCAACTAGGGTTGCTGTTTCCATGATTATATAGTTTTAAGACATTATAAAGTTTTAAGACCACAATGGATCTATGATAAGATCATTTATTTACAACGGAATGGTATACAAAGTCAACAGATCTTACTGAATATAAAATATTATGGCTACACAAACCGTTGAAGGTAGTTCTAGATCTGGCCGCCCAAAACGAACTAATGCGGGGAGTTTATTGAAACCATTGAATTCAGAATATGGTAAAGTAGCTCCTGGGTGGGGAACTACTCCTTTGATGGGTCTCGCAATGGCTCTATTCGCGATATTCCTATCTATTATTTTGGAGATTTATAATTCTTCCATTTTACTGGATGGAATTTCAATGAATTAGATTCCCAAGAACCATTAACTGGCTTTTTCAATACAAAGTGAAGCGTTTAGGTTTCTGATTTTTATCCCATTCTATTTTGGTAGTTTGACCGTGGAATTTCTTTGTTTCTGTATTTCCGGAATATGAGTGTGTGACTTGGTATAAATGATCCTATGGATAGTACAGAGAATGGGTCTGTCATCTTGATAGAGATGGTTTTACTTCGTCGGATATTCATTCTAGTATCTGGAGCACGGAATATATGAAATAGATTACTATTAGAACTATGATTCATATTTAATAGTCAGACCTCGTGTCCGGACTTCAAAAAATTTTTTCAAAGAGTTAGAAGTTATAAATAGAAATATTTTTATTCTTTCAAACTTTCGTTTATGCTTATTTTGATCAAAGGACAAAACAAAGGTTTCTTTGGTTTGGATTTTTAGTCATTATATCTATTCATTGAATAAGTGATGATCCAATGGTTCTTACTCAGGGAATTTTGGGACTTAGACTTAGTTTGAAAGGGTTTTATTGAATCATCGTGGTTTTAGTATGAATCTGAGGTTTTAATCAATTCATAGGGTCTTAACAAGAGAATTCCTATCAATAATAAAGAAAACAGCAGTAAAGCCGCATTACACATAAATAACACCAAAGAAAATAGGTAAATAGAAGATTCAAGAGGCCTATAACGATCAATATATAGACGAATGAGCCGACTTGATTTTTTGGCATTATAACCACAAAGAAGAGCTTTCGGATTTTTATTCTTTAGTATCTTCAAAAAAAAATTGAATCATAAATCATAGAATTAATAAATTTCAAACTTTATATTACACACATCCGTTAGAACTAGTATTTGGGTGTTTCTGTTTGAGCCGTACGAGATGAAATTTTCATATACGGTTCTCCGGGGGGGTCCCCTTGATTTACCTATCTCAATAAAATCTATGATTGGTTCGAAGAACGTCTTGAGATTCAGGCAATTGCCGATGATATAACTAGTAAATATGTTCCTCCTCACGTCAACATATTTTATTGTCTAGGGGGAATTACGCTTACTTGTTTTTTAGTACAAGTAGCTACCGGGTTTGCTATGACTTTTTATTATCGTCCGACCGTTACGGAGGCCTTTGCTTCTGTTCAATATATAATGACTGAAGCTAATTTTGGTTGGTTAATCCGATCAGTTCATCGATGGTCGGCAAGTATGATGGTCCTAATGATGATCCTGCACGTATTTCGCGTGTATCTCACCGGCGGCTTTAAAAAACCTCGTGAATTGACTTGGGTTACAGGTGTGGTTTTGGGTGTATTGACCGCATCTTTTGGTGTAACTGGTTATTCCTTACCTCGGGACCAAATTGGTTATTGGGCAGTCAAAATTGTAACAGGCGTACCAGACGCTATTCCTGTAATAGGCTCGCCTCTGGTAGAGTTATTACGCGGAAGTGCTAGTGTAGGACAATCCACTTTGACTCGTTTTTATAGTTTACACACTTTTGTATTACCTCTTCTTACCGCCGTATTTATGTTAATGCACTTCCCAATGATACGTAAGCAAGGTATTTCTGGTCCTTTATAAAGAATATATACCATCTTGGAATCAATCATCTATCACTTGGGGTAGGAACACTAGTATTTCATTGCTACAAATATGGATTATTGAAAAAAAAAATAAGACATGTATTGGGATATTTCTCTTCAACTCTACAAAAATGTATTATTTTTTTGACACTCATAGTTGAAGTGAATTTTCCGAAGATAAAATGGATTATGGGAGTGTGTGACTTGAACTATTGATCGGGCCTTGCAGATATATGTCCTTATCTATCTGCCACATTTGAATTCACAACAAAAAAATGTGTCTTTGTTCCAACCACCGCGTAAGCCCCATACAGAAGATAGGCCGGTTCGTTTGAAGAGAATCTTTTCTATGATCAGACCCGATCATGTCGTGTATGATATGAACAGGCTCCGTAAGATCCAGTAGAATAAGTGATTGGCATAATCCGGATT